TATAATACATCTATATTGAATTGCGAATACAGAAATGATACAATCCTTTCTGATTAGACTAAATAAGGGTCTATGCTAGAGATGAAAGAGGATAGACAAGAAATAAAAAAGAAAGGCTTTTTATAGGAATCAGTATATAATTACTTCAACAGTTCCAGTCGAATAGAAATGAAAAAAAAAGGGGGGGATAATAATAAGATCTTAATCTAAAAGCAAAAAAAAGGGGGATATGGCGAAATTGGTAGACGCTACGGACTTAATTGGATTGAGCCTTGGTATGGAAACTTACTAAGTGATAACTTTCAAATTCAGAGAAACCCTGGAATTAAAAATGGGCAATCCTGAGCCAAATCCTGTTTTCCGAAAACAGAAAAAGTTTCATAAAAACAGAAAAAAACAAGGAAGGATAGGTGCAGAGACTCAATGGAAGCTGTTCTAATAAATGAGGTTGACTGTGTTGCATTAGTAAAGTTAAAGTAAACCTTCTGTCAAAACCCCAGAAAGGAAAGGATAAAGTAAAGGATAACCATATATACATACGTACTTAAATACTATCTCAAATGATTAATAGGAATTAATTAATAGGAAATGATTAATAGAGACCCGAATCCATAATCCATATTCATCTTTTTTTTCTCTTTAATTTCTTTTTTTTTTATCTTTATTTCTTTTTTCTCTTTCTATATATTCTATATATATATAATATAAAATATAATATAAAATTGTTTTGAATTGAGTCCAAATTGAGGAAAGGATTTAATATTAATTCATCAAACCATTCACTTCATAGTCTGATAGATAACTGACTAATCGGACGAGAATAAAGATAGAGTCCCATTCTACCTGTCAATATCGACAACAAGGCAATTTATAGTAAGAGGAAAATCCGTCGACTTTAGAAATCGTGAGGGTTCAAGTCCCTCTATCCCCAAACAAGGACGACTCGGCTCCTTAATTCTTTTTATCCCATTCTCTCTTTTATTTAACGATTCCAATTTTGTTTTGTTATCTTTCTGATTCATTCGATTCTGTGATAAACATATTTGGGCTGGACTTTTTTTTTCACAAATCTTGTGATAGATATCATACACTTACAAATACCCATCTTTGAGCAAAACAAAAAATTCCCATTCATTTTTATTTTCATTGGAAATTGGAATAATTAACAATCCAAATCATTATTCGAATTGAAATTTACGAAGTTCTTTTTTTTTTTTTAAGATACAAAAAATTTCAGGTCTGGCTAATACTTTATTATAATTATACAATATTTTTTCATTATACAATATTTTTCGTCTTTTTTAAAAAAAAAAATGAAAAAAAATGGACTTTTAAAATTGACATACGCCAAAATTTTTTACTAAAATTTAGTAAAACGAGGAAGACGGCGCGACTAAAATGGTCAGTTAAAACGGTCGGGATAGCTCAGTTGGTAGAGCAGAGGACTGAAAATCCTCGTGTCACCAGTTCAAATCTGGTTCCTGGCACATGATTAATTTATATATAAGTCTCCATTCTCCAATTTTCAGTAATGGTATGGATCATAGATGATATACACTTAACTTATCCATCTAGATATATATCCTTTCTAGATGAATAAAGAGTTTATATTAGAAACGTTTCTGTTTTTAAAAAACTATGTAAAAAAAAACTCGATTATCTTTCTTCGTCTGTTTTATTTTCATTTTATTTGTTCATAATGTGTCTCCTCGCGGTCAAAAAGAATATTAATACTTCATTTAATACTTGATCTAGATTGGAAAGATTAAACTAAAATTAGTTAGTTAAAAAAACTAAAAGTCTAGTCTATCGGAGTTGAAGAATGAAAATCTCCAAGATTCATCTTAGTCTTAGCTAGAGTATAAACAAAATCCGATCCTTTTTCAGTTCTTTGTGTTTATTTTCCTTCATCTTCTATTTCTTCATTTAAGTCATCGACTCGCCCGAAATAAATATCTTCAAAATTGGAGAATTCATTGAATCCCTAATTATTTTTTTTTTATTTAGTCTATCCATACTAATATGAATGAGACTTCAATAACTCTGGTGATCTATAAGGGAGTGTATCAATATTCCTTGAATACCTAAGACTGAAGATTAGTTTCTTATTATTTCATTCAATGAGCATCTTGTATTTCATAAAAATTGGGAGCAATATAATCCTTACGTAAGGGCCACCCTATCCAACTTTCCGGCATTAAGATACGTTTGAGACGTGGATGATTTTCATAAACGATTCCCAGCATATCATAGGATTCCCTTTCTTGAAAATCCACACTTTTCCAAATCCAGAAAACAGATGGAATTCTAGGATTCTTCCTTGGGACAAATACTTTTATACAGACTTCTTCTGGTTGATCTATACCATACTCTATTCTCGTAAGATGATATACGCTAGCTAAAAGCCCGCCCGGTGCTACATCATAGGAACATTGTGAACGCAAATAATTGTAACCATATACATATAAAATGACAGCAATAGAATGCCAATCTTCGGGCT